CCGTTTCGCCCAAGAAAGATAAATTGAATCATCAAAAATTTGGAGCGTGAAGTACAATTAGATCCATTTTTGAGGGGATTCATATTACTATTATCAATTAGAATAATTTATGGTTGGCTTGGTTGGACTAAAAAAATGAAGTATCCAGGCTCCGTTTAGAAAAAACCCAATTGGATTGGTAAGATATCTATGATTTCTATTCTTATTTTTTCTTTGTAAAGAGATCCTAATTGTCAAGCAAAGTTATCTCAACTCTAATAACTACTTGTATAAAATATAAAATGAATTGAAAAAAAAAGAAATACAAAAAGAAATGGTAATGGGAGCGTTTGTCCTATATGTACAAATCCAAATCGGGCGGATCTTTACCCGGAGTAGAGCATAAACCTAAAAAGCTGAAACAGACCCATTCAGGAACAAGAAAATACCATCGCGGTTTGGATTAAATCTCGATGAAAGAATACATCAATGAGAAGTTAATTCGATAAGTTTAATGACCCTTTCTTATAACTTATAATCTTATAATCAAAAATAAAATATAAAAAAGGAGTCAAAACTCGTCTTTATTGAAAAATCGAAGAAAAGCCCTTTCGTTAGGAGTAAGAAAGAACCTTTCTAGAAAAAAAAGAAAGAGGACTGGAATCTATACATTGATTCACAATTTTTTTGAGCCGTATGCATCAAAAGGCGCATGTACGGTTCCTAAGGGATACAATTTTACCCTAATCAACCGACTTTATCGAGAAAGATTACTTTTTTTAGGCCAAGAGGTTGATAGCGAGATTTCGAATCAACTTATTGGTCTTATGGTATATCTCAGTATCGAGGATGAGACCAAAGATCTGTATTTGTTTATAAACTCTCCTGGGGGCTGGGTAATACCTGGGGTGGCTGTTTATGATACTATGCAATTTGTGCGACCAGATGTCCATACAATATGCATGGGATTGGCCGCTTCAATGGGATCTTTTATCCTGGTCGGAGGAGAAATTACCAAACGTCTAGCATTCCCTCACGCTTGGCGCCAATGAGGTTTTTATTTGAGAGAAAAAAGAAGACTATGCCTTCGCCATATGAATACTAAGTAATAATAGCATGGCACTTCGAACTCGATATGATAAATTTTTGTATTGTTTTTTTTTTCAAAACATTAGATTCTGTATCGAGAGAGTAGTATGAGATAAGAGGTATTTCCGATTTTCTCGTATCTATCGGGAGTTCAGTTCAGCGTCACAAACTTTTTGTTTTCATGCCGGAGGGTTCTTAACAATATTTATGTTATGAAAGAGTACGAAAAAAAAAAAGATTTTTTCCTTATTTGATCGGAGTAAAAAGAAACTTTGGGATTGCTGAATCACAGACAAAAAAATAAAAAATAAACATATAAAGCAACGGAGCCATCATAGTATTTTTTAACTCCTCCGAAAGGAAGGATGGCAATTTGATCATTTACCCATCTGAGTCTGATAGATTCTATTTTTATCGTTCTTCAATAGAAGGGAGGGTTGGTCAATTTTCTTGTAGAGCCGTATGCACAAAAGATGCCTGTACGGTTGTTCAATTCTATCTTTTTTCTATTCTTTATCTTTCTTTTCTCTTTGCTTTATCATGCGAGATAGGGGAAGCTTTTATTTTGTTATATTATCAGGGTAATGATCCATCAACCTGCTAGTTCTTTTTATGAGGCACAAACAGGCGAATTTGTCCTGGAAGCGGAAGAACTGCTGAAACTGCGTGAAACCCTCACAAGGGTTTATGTACAAAGAACGGGAAAACCCTTATGGGTTGTATCGGAAGATATGGAAAGAGATGTTTTTATGTCAGCAACAGAAGCCCAAGCTTATGGAATTGTTGATCTTGTAGCGGTTGAATGAAAATACCATGGATTTCGCGCAAATCCGTGATTTGAGATTTTCTCTTCGAATTGAATATTCTATTAACTATTAAATAGAAGTAATTCATCATCATTCGGTTAGGATCAATCTAAACCAACCCATCATATTATGTATACGATTCAACATGCCAACAATTAAACAACTTATTAGAAATACAAGACAGCCAATCAGAAATGTCACGAAATCCCCCGCTCTTCGGGGATGCCCTCAGCGTCGAGGAACATGTACTAGGGTGTATGTGCGACTCGTTTAGATCATGAGCTGGCACAAAAGCAAGAAAACAACTTTTACAGTATCAATGATCAGTACCGGTGAATGGGATAGGATGGAAGAAGGAACTCCATTTATTATTTAAAAAACTAAACTCTATCATATCCCTCTATTGTGTATGAAGTTTATGGTTTCCGTTGGTGTAAATCCAATCACCTGAATTTAAGATGATAAGAAACTCTCCATTGGTAACAAATGGTTATCCATTAAGCGGAGTAAATCTTATTTAAAAAGCATAAAACATAAGGATTAGGTAGGCTCCCACTCTGGCAAGAACGGACTAAGAGGGTCAGCTACCCAGCAAACTTTCATAATTAAATACCGTTACTGTAGAG